ACAGAATTCACAATTTCGAATTATACAGAGAAAAAGACAAAAGAAAGCGCGAAAAAAAAAGAGGAGGACAAAAAAGAAGAAGACAAAAGAAAGGAGAAAGTGCGTATACAAATAGCGGAAGCCTGGGATAGTATTTTACTTGCTCAAGTAATGAGAGGTTTTTTATTAGTAACCCAATCAATTCTTAGAAAATATATTATATTACCTTCATTGATAATAGCTAAAAATATCGTCCGTATACTATTATTTCAATTTCCGGAATGGTATGAGGACTTAAAGGATTGGAATAGAGAAATGCATGTTAAATGTACCTATAACGGCGTTCAATTATCAGAAAAAGAATTTCCAAAAAACTGGTTAACAGACGGCATTCAGATCAAGATCCTATTTCCTTTTCGTCTTAAACCTTGGCACAGATCTAAGTTACGAGCCCCTTATAACGATCCAATGAAAAAGCAAGGTCAAAAAAATGATTTTTGTTTTTTAACAATTTTTGGAATGGAAGCTGAACTACCTTTTGGTTCTCCCAGAAAAAAACTTTCATTTTTTGAACCGATTTTAAAAGAACTCAAAAAAAAAATTAAAAAATTGCAAAAGAAATGTTTTATAATTCTAGGAATTTTTAAAGAACAAACAAAATTGTTTCTAAATGTCTCAAAAAAACCAAAAAAATGGATCATTAAAAACATTCTGTTTATAAAAGAAATAATAAAAGAACTCTCAAAAATAAACCCAATTATATTATTTGGATTGAGAGAAATAGAAGTATATGAATTGAGTGAAATTAAAAAAGATTCAATAATCAGTAATCGGATGATTCAGGAATCGTCCATTCAAATTAGATCTCAGGATTGGACAAATTATTCATTAACAGAAAAAAAAATGCAAGATCTGACTGATAGAATAAACACAATCATAAATCAAATAGAAAAAATTACAAAAGACAAGAAAAAGGGATTTATAACTTCAGATAGAAATTTGAGTTCTAACAAAATAAGTTATGATGATAAAAGATTGGAATCACAAAAAAATATTTGGCAGATATTAAAAAGAAGAACTGCTCGATTAATCCGTAAATCCCATTATTTTATAATATTTTTCATTGAAAAGATATACATAGATATCTTTCTATCTATGATTAATATTCCTAGTATCAATACACAACTTTTTCTTGAATCAACAAAAAAAATTATTAATAAAAACATTAACAGTAATGAAGCAAATCAAGAAAGAATTAATAAAACAAATCAAAGTTTAATTAAATTTATTTCGATTATAAAAGAGTCACTTTCTAATACTAATATTAGTCTTAGTCAAAAAAATTCAAAGACTTTTTTTGACTTATCTTACTTTTCACAAGCATATGTATTTTACAAATTATCACAAACCCAACTTATTAAGTTAGAGAAATTGAAATCCGTATTTCAATATAATGGAACCCCCCTTTTTCTTAAGAATGAAATAAAGGATTTTTTTGTTGTAAGACAAGAACTATTTCATTCCGAATTAAGACCTAAGAATCTTCGCAATTCTGGAATGAATCAATGGACAAATTGGTTAAGGAGTCATTATCAATATCAATGTGATGTATCTCAAATTAAATGGTCTAGAGTAGTACCACAAAAATGGCGAAATATATTGAACTGTATAGCTCAAAATAAAGATTTATATAAAGATTTGTGTGATTTATATGAAAAAGATGAATTAATTCACTACGAAAAAAAAACAAAAATTGAAACGGATTTATTATTGAATCAAAAGGATAATTTTAAAAAACAATATAGATATGATCTTTTAGCATATAAATCTATAAATTCTGAAACTAAGAAGTACTCTTCAATTTATGGATCACCATTACAAGTAAAAACTAACCAAGATATTTTTTATAATTACAACACACATAAACAAAAATCATTTAATATGGTAGAAGATGATATTCGAGATATGGATAAAAATACGGATAGAAAATTTTTTGATTGGAGAATTCTCGATTTTTGTCTTAAAACGAAGGTCGATATTGAGGCCTGGATCAATATTGATACTGACACTAACAGTAATAAATATACTAAGACTAGGGTTAATAAGTATCAAATAATTGATAAAATCAATAATAAGGGTCTTTTTTATCTCACACTTCAGCAAGACCAAAAAATCAACCTATCCAATCAAAAACCCCTTTTGGATTGGATGGGAATGAATGAAGAAATACTAAGTCGTCCCATATCAAATCTGGAACTTTGGTTCTTGCCAGAATTTGTGAGACTTTATAATACGTATAAAATGAAACCGTGGGTTATACCAATTAAATTACTACTTTTTAATTCTAATATAAAAAAAAATGCTAGTGAAAACAAAAGCATCACTGGAAATAAAAAAAGAGATCCTTTTATATCAATATCGTCGAATGAAAAAAAATCTCTTGAATTAGAAAACCGAAATCAAGGAGAAAAAGAATCCACGGGCCAAGCAGATCTTAAATCAGCTCTTTCAAACCAAGAAAAAGATGTTGAAGAAGATTATACGGGATCGGACATGAAAAAACATAGAAATAAAAAGCAATACAAGATCAATACAAAAGCGGAGTTTGATTTCTTCCTAAAAAGGTATTTGTATTTTCAATTGAGATGGGATGATTCTTTAAATAAAAAAATAATCAATAACATCAACGTATATTGTCTCCTGCTTAGACTGATAAATCCAAGAGAAATTACTATATCCTCTATTCAAAGGGGCGAAATGAGTCTGGATATTTTGACGATTCAGAAAGATGTAACTCTTACAGAATTTATTAAAAGGGGATTTTTGATTATTGAACCAATTCGTCTAGCTATAAAAAATGATGGAAAATTTATTATGTATCAAACCCTCGGTATTTCATTAGTTCATAAAAGTAAACATCAAATAAATCAAAGATACCGAGAAAAAAAACATGTTGATAAGAATTCTGATGAAGTCATTACAAAACATCAAAAGATGACTGGAAATAGATATAAAAAAAATTATGATTTGTTTGTTCCTGAAAATATTTTATCGCCTAGACGTCGTAGAGAATTGCGAATTCTAATTTGTTTAAATTCTAAGAATAGACATAGAAAGGCATCTTTTTGTAATGGGAATGAGGTAAACAGTCAAGTTGTGGATAAAAGCAAAAAATATAAAAAAAAACTTATAAAATTAAAGCTATTTCTTTGGCCCAATTATCGATTAGAAGATTTAGCTTGTATGAATCGTTATTGGTTTAATACCAATAATGGCAGTTGTTTCAGTATGGTAAGGATACGTATGTATCCGCGATTGAAAATTCATTAATAGTACATTTTTCCTATATTTCCCATACCAGATCTGGTCTATGACGACAAAGAGATGCACGCATACATTGTCTTACATTCCATTCTGATACATGATACTAATTCAATGACATATCAATTAGATCTAGAATGAACAAAATTTTCTTATTTTAGGTCTAAACTTTTATCTTTTGTGAGTGAAGAAACCAACCATACTTTTGTATCCCCTTTCAAATCCAATTTTAAAATGAAAATAGGATTGAGTAAGTTTTATTAAATTTTAAAAAATTAGAAATTAATAACGAAATAAAAATTTTTGTATATACCAAATAAAAATTAGGGGCATTATTATTACTGATCAATAAAGATATCTATCAATAAAAAATATCTTAAAATAAAAAGAGGGGGGGAGAGAAGATTTCAGTTTATGGTAAAAAATTCATTCATCTCAGTTATTTCACAAGAAGAAAAAGACGAAAACAGAGGATCTGTTGAATTTCAAATAGTTAGTTTCACCAATAGGATACGAAGACTTACTTCACATTTACAATTACACAAAAAAGACTATTTATCTCAGAGAGGTTTACGTAAAATTCTGGGAAAACGCCAACGATTACTGTCTTATTTGTCAAAGAAAAATAGAATATGTTATAAAGAATTAATTAATCGGTTGGATATTCGGGAGTCAAAAACTCGTTAATTTGATTTTAATTTTTATAAAGGCATTTTGAATTATTTGATTTATTAGATCTTGAATTTTAATGAACTTTTTTTCGTTTTCAGCAATTCATGAAAGAATGAATCGAGGAAAAACCTATGAATATACCGGCTACAAGAAAAGACCTCATGATAGTCAATATGGGCCCCCACCACCCATCAATGCATGGTGTTCTTCGACTCATCATTACTCTAGATGGTGAAGATGTTATTGACTGTGAACCAATATTGGGTTATTTACACCGAGGAATGGAAAAAATTGCGGAAAATCGAACAATTATACAATATTTGCCTTATGTAACACGGTGGGATTATTTAGCTACTATGTTCACAGAAGCAATAACTGTAAACGGACCGGAACAGTTGGGAAATATTCAAGTACCTAAAAGAGCCAGCTATATCAGAATAATTATGTTGGAGTTGAGTCGTATAGCTTCTCATCTGTTATGGCTCGGTCCTTTTATGGCGGATATTGGTGCACAAACTCCCTTTTTCTATATTTTCAGAGAAAGAGAATTAGTATATGATCTATTCGAAGCTGCCACCGGTATGAGAATGATGCATAATTATTTTCGTATCGGAGGAGTAGCGGCCGATCTACCTCATGGCTGGATAGATAAATGTTTGGATTTCTGCGATTATTTTTTAACAAGAGTTGCTGAATATCAAAAACTTATTACACGAAATCCTATTTTTTTAGAACGAGTCGAGGGAGTAGGCATTATTGGTAGAGAGGAAGTAATAAATTGGGGTTTATCGGGACCAATGCTGCGAGCTTCCGGAATACAATGGGATCTTCGTAAAGTTGATCATTATGAATGTTACGACGAATTTGATTGGGAAGTACAGTGGCAAAAAGAAGGAGATTCATTGGCTCGTTATCTAGTCCGAATTGGTGAAATGATAGAATCCGTAAAAATTATTCAACAGGCCCTGGAAGGAATTCCAGGGGGACCCTATGAGAATTTAGAAATACGATACTTTGATAGAGAAAGGAATCCGGAATGGAATGATTTTGAATATCGATTTATTAGTAAAAAGCCGTCTCCTACATTTGAATTGCCGAAACAAGAACTTTATGTGAGAGTAGAAGCCCCAAAGGGAGAATTGGGAATTTTTCTCATAGGGGATCAGAGTGGTTTTCCTTGGAGATGGAAAATCCGCCCGCCGGGTTTTATCAATTTGCAAATTCTTCCGCGGTTAGTTAAAAGAATGAAATTGGCTGATATTATGACGATACTAGGTAGTATAGATATCATTATGGGAGAAGTTGATCGTTGAAATGATAATTGATACACCGGAAGTACAAGATATCGATTCTTTTTCTAGATTAGAATTTTTTAAAGAGGTTTATGGAATTCTATGGGTTCTTGTTCCTATTTTGACTCTTGTAGTGGGAATCACAATAGGCGTACTGGTAATTGTATGGTTAGAAAGAGAAATATCGGCAGGGATACAACAACGTATTGGACCTGAATACGCCGGCCCTTTGGGAGTTCTTCAAGCTCTAGCAGATGGGACAAAACTACTTTTCAAAGAAAATCTTTTTCCATCTAGGGGGGATACTCGTTTATTCAGTATCGGGCCATCCATAGCAGTCATATCAATTTTAGTAAGCTATTCAGTAGTTCCTTTTGGATATCACCTTGTTTTAGCGGATCTCAATATCGGTGTTTTTTTATGGATTGCCATTTCCAGTATTGCTCCAATTGGACTTCTTATGTCGGGATACGGGTCAAATAATAAATATTCCTTTTTAGGCGGTCTACGAGCTGCTGCTCAATCGATTAGTTATGAAATACCATTAACTTTATGTGTGTTATCAATATCTCTACGTGCGATTCGTTGATACATAGACAGAAACTTTTCTCTATTCCTTCCTTTCAAGGAAAGGGTTGGAATGGATTGAATTGAGTAGATATCTTAATTTTTTTTTATTCATTATTCGGGTTGATGAACTAAATCAAATAGTTATATGAGTGAAAGAAAACAGCTTATATATAAATTCGCAGTAAAAAGATTGATTCTCATTTTCTATGTATAAGAGTTAGAGAGTTAAGCGGAAATAAACATAAACAGAAGAGACCGTTTCCCCCAAGATTGGTTGATTAGTCATCCTGACTTGAAGCGGGTTCAAAAGATCCCCCGTATTGAGTTTTCACTATCATTTTTATGTATTAGCATAACGGGGGATTGAGCAAAAACGAGTGGATGGTTAGAAACACGAACATATGTAAAGGATTAGTAATGGAGATTATGTAAATTCTCCAAAAGGACATTTTTACATAATATACAAACAAAGAATACTAATTGGGGCTTTAAGTTGGTAGAAATGATCAGGCAGTACTCCCCATGACACGATTCCAATCCAGAGTATACTCCTATCCACCGATTTAATAAATAACTATTCGAAACGAAATAATCCTTTACTTTATTTTGAAAGCCCTCTTTTTCTCAGAAATAGAAAGAAGAATAGGAACGAAAAAAAAAAAAAGATATACTTTATTTATTCTTTGTTACTTTTATTCTTTCCCATATACATATTAATAGATATATAATTTGTGTCATAATTCATTAATTAATATAGAATTTTTTTTTCGTACGTGAAACCAACGGGTTATTGATATTTTTACAAGAAGTATTTTATTGAACAGTTAAGTTATTACTGAACAAAGAAGAATTGAAATTATTATTGAAATTATTAAATTAAAGAAAGGATGAGATCAATTCAGAAGTACTTTTTTTATTTAATTTTGAATTTAAATAATTATAACAGACAGAATTCAATTGGTCTAATTTGGGACCGGCCGATAGTTATCCATCCTACAAACATATCAAGATTCAAAAAAGAATACTGACGCGGTCCCTATATTTATTTCTGGCCTTCAAGGAGCCGTATGAGGTGAAAATCTCATGTACGGTTCTGTAATAGCGATGGTAACAGTGATGGTATCACCGACTATAATTATCTAACAGTTCAAGTACAATTGATATTGTTGAGGCGCAATCAAAATATGGTTTTTGGGGATGGAATTTGTGGCGTCAGCCTATAGGGTTTATCATTTTTATTATTTCTTCCCTAGCAGAATGTGAGAGATTACCTTTTGATTTACCAGAAGCAGAAGAAGAGTTAGTAGCAGGTTATCAAACCGAATACTCGGGTATAAAATTTGGGTTATTTTATGTTGCTTCCTATCTAAACCTATTGGTTTCTTCATTATTTGTAACAGTTCTTTACTTGGGAGGTTGGAATATATCTATTCCGGACATATATGTTTCTGAGCTTTTTGAAATAAATAAAACATGTGGAGTTTTTGGAGCGATAATTGGTATCTTTATTACATTAGCTAAAACTTATTTGTTCTTGTTCATTCCTATCACAACAAGATGGACTTTACCGAGGCTAAGAATGGACCAACTATTGAATCTTGGATGGAAATTTCTTTTACCTATTTCTCTCGGTAATCTATTATTAACAACTTCTTTCCAACTCTTTTCACTGTAAAGTAACATTCTATATTCACAACGTGTCTCAAACAAGAGAAATAAACAAACATAAAACTATTCATATATATATTAACGATATGTTCTCTATGGTAACTGGGTTCATGAATTATGGTCAACAAACAGTACGAGCTGCAAGGTACATTGGTCAAAGTTTCATGATTACTTTATCCCACGCAAATCGTTTACCCGTAACTATTCAATATCCTTATGAAAAATCAATCACCGCGGAGCGTTTCCGCGGTCGAATCCATTTTGAATTTGATAAATGTATTGCTTGTGAAGTATGCGTTCGTGTATGTCCTATAGATCTACCCGTTGTTGATTGGAAATTGGAAACTGATATTCGCAAGAAACGGCTGCTTAATTACAGTATTGATTTCGGAGTCTGTATATTTTGTGGTAATTGCGTTGAGTATTGTCCAACGAATTGTTTATCAATGACTGAAGAATATGAACTTTCTACTTATGATCGTCACGAATTGAATTATAATCAAATTGCTTTGGGTCGTTTACCAATGTCAGTAATTGACGATTATACAATTCGAACAATTTTGAATTCGCCTCAAATAAATAAGTAAATCTCTTATTAACGAATAATTTATAATTACTTTACTAATAACTAATATAGAAGGAATTTAGGTTTCTTTCGTGTTGTTTGGTCAATAACTACAAATACCAACTATTGATTGGTTGGTAAGAAACGCGTCTTAATTTGGATTGAAAATCCATTAATTAATATATCCATAATTTTTTTAAAAATATATCGTTTAGAATTAGAACGACTCTTTCAGATAAAGAATGAAATTAGTCCAATAATAGTACTCACATTTATTCATATCCCTTAGTATTTATTTACTTAGGATTAAATTAGGAATTGCTCAAAAATCAGAAAAAAAAAAATTTCTGGTCGGGTCTCAATAAGGTCATGAAAAACATTTCTATTTATTTATCTCTTATTTTACATATAATGGATTTGCCCGGACCAATACATGATTTTCTTTTAGTCTTTCTGGGGTCGGTTCTTATACTAGGAGGTATGGGGGTGGTATTATTTACCAACCCCATTTATTCTGCCTTTTCATTGGGACTGGTTCTTGTTTGTATATCCTTATTCTATATTCTATTAAACTCTTATTTTGTAGCTGCTGCACAACTCCTTATTTACGTGGGAGCTATAAATGTTTTAATCGTATTTGCTGTGATGTTCATGAATGGTTCAGAATATTACAAAGATTTGAATCTTTGGACCATTGGGGATGTGGTTACTTTGCCAGTTTGTACAAGTATTTTTGTTTTACTCATGATTATTATTACGGATACGTCATGGTACGGAATTATTTGGACTACAAGATCAAACCAGATTATAGAGCAAGATTTGATAAGTAATAGTCAACAAATTGGAATTCATTTATCAACAGATTTTTTTCTTCCATTTGAATTCGTTTCGATAATTCTTTTAGCCGCTTTGATAGGTGCAATTGCCGTGGCGCGACAGTAAAAAATTTATAGAATTAGCAATGCACATTAAACTCTGTTCGGTTTTATTACATTACATTACATTTATTTCCCTTTAATTAAAGATTGTTTATGTCTAAAATAGAAATTATTCAATCTATTCTATTAACAATAGAAAATCTGCCTTTGTTCCGTACTTTTTTTTATTCTAGTCAATTGAATCTGTTGAATTGTTGTTCAGTTCATATTGAAATGAATCGAAATTGATAAGGAGTTGGTCAATGATGCTCGAACATGTACTTGTTTTGAGTGCCTACTTATTTTCTATCGGTATCTATGGATTGATCACGAGCCGGAATATGGTTAGAGCCCTTATGTGTCTTGAACTTATACTGAATGCGGTTAATATGAATTTCGTAACATTTTCTGATTTTTTTGATAGTCGCCAATTAAAAGGAAATATTTTCTCAATTTTTGTTATAGCTATTGCAGCCGCTGAAGCAGCTATTGGCCCGGCTATTGTTTCATCAATTTATCGTAACAGAAAATCAACTCGTATCAATCAATCGAATTTGTTGAATAAGTAGTATTAATCATATAAATTCTAATATTCATAAATTAGAATTACCATGACCATACATTACGTAATAATACATGTTTTCAAAAATGTAAGAAATTAAAGTATCTTGGCTCTATCGCATGAGTCAATCCAGAAGTAGATTGATTAGAAAAATTATGATAAATTATTGATTCATCTGGTGTCTAAATATATGATTCATTTACAAGTTTACTAGATCGAAACTTTCTGACATTCAAAAATTTATAGATCCAAATGTCACATTCAGTAAAGATTTATGATACGTGTATAGGGTGTACTCAATGCGTGCGCGCCTGCCCAACGGATGTATTAGAAATGATACCTTGGGACGGGTGTAAAGCTAAGCAAATTGCTTCTGCTCCAAGAACAGAGGACTGTGTCGGTTGTAAGAGATGTGAATCCGCCTGTCCGACAGATTTCTTGAGTGTTCGAGTTTATTTATGGCATGAAACAACTCGAAGTATGGGTCTGGCTTATTAATACGTTCCAGAAAACCCTACTTGAATACATTTGATTTTTTTACCTTTACCGACAAAAACCCGCGCTCAAAAACTATTTATTTTGAGCACGGGTTTTTCTGGTCCAAGTTTATCTTGTTTTTACCATGAATAATTTTCCTTGGTTAACGCTAGTTGTAGTTTTGCCAATATTCGCGGGTTCCTTAATTTTCTTTCTCCCTCATAGAGGAAATAAGATAATTAGGTGGTATACTATAGGTATATGCATAGTGGAACTCCTTCTAACAACCTATGCATTCGGTTATCGTTTCCAATTGGATGATCCATTAATGCAACTGACAGAGGATTATAAATGGATCGATTTTTTTGATTTTTACTGGAGATTGGGAATAGATGGAATTTCTATAGGACCCATTTTACTGACAGGATTTATCACAACTTTAGCTACTTTAGCGGCTCGGCCGATTACTCGAGATTCCCGACTATTCCATTTTCTGATGTTAGCAATGTATAGCGGTCAAATAGGACCATTTTCTTCTCGAGACCTTTTACTTTTTTTCATCATGTGGGAGTTAGAATTAATTCCAGTTTATCTACTTCTATCCATGTGGGGGGGAAAGAAACGTTTGTATTCAGCTACAAAATTTATTTTGTACACTGCAGGAAGTTCCGTTTTTTTATTAATGGGAGTTTTGGGTATTGGTTTATATGGTTCCAATGAACCAACATTAAATTTTGAAACATCAGCTAATCAATCGTATCCTGTAGCACTGGAAATAATATTCTATATTGGATTTCTTATTGCTTTTGCTGTCAAATCACCGATCATACCCTTACATACATGGTTACCAGACACCCATGGAGAGGCACATTACAGTACTTGTATGCTTTTAGCCGGAATCTTATTAAAAATGGGAGCGTATGGATTGGTTCGGATCAATATGGAATTATTACCCCACGCCCATTCTATATTCTCTCCCTGGTTGATTATAGTAGGCACAATTCAAATAATCTATGCAGCTTCAACATCTCCCGGTCAGCGTAATTTAAAAAAAAGAATAGCCTACTCTTCTGTATCTCATATGGGTTTCATAATTATAGGAATTGGTTCTATAAGCGATACAGGACTCAACGGAGCCATTTTACAAATCATCTCTCACGGATTTATTGGCGCTGCGCTTTTTTTCTTGGCCGGAACGAGTTATGATAGAATACGTCTTGTTTATCTCGACGAAATGGGCGGAATGGCTATCGCAATTCCAAAAATATTCACGACTTTCAGTATCTTATCAATGGCTTCTCTTGCATTACCGGGCATGAGCGGTTTTGTTGCCGAATTGTTAGTTTTTTTTGGAATACTTACTAGTCAAAAATATCTTTTAATGACAAAAATATTAATTACTTTTGTAATGGCAATTGGAATGATATTAACTCCTATTTATTCATTATCTATGTTACGCCAGATGTTCTATGGATACAAGCTTTTTAATGCCCCAAACTCTTCTTTTTTTGATTCTGGACCGCGAGAATTATTTGTTTCGATCTCTATCCTTTTACCTGTAATAGGTATTGGTGTTTATCCCGATTTCGTTTTATCATTATCAGTTGACAAGGTCGAAGCTATTATATCCAATTATTTTTTTCGATAGTTTTTGTGAGTAAACCAAAAAATGAAACTGAAATCCCATGATTTTAAAAATGGTTGATTGTACAATAAAAAAATGAGTCTTTTATATTCTTTTAAGTAAAATATTTTATATTCTTTTAAGTAAAATAAATAAATTGGAATTCTATTATAACTAGATATCTTTTGAATTTGTGAGAACCATTTGAATCAAGTAATGGAAATGATTCAAATGGTTCTTGATTGTTTACATGAAGTTTTCTTATATATACCTGTATGCCGTCCTATGTTTATATTCGTCAAGTCTTTTATTCAATTAGATGTTAATGTAAATGAACCATAACTATGCAACCCTATTCCTAATAGATTAACCCCAAAATAGCATATCCAAATTATAAGAAAGCCCATTGAGGCCACAATTGCAGAATTTACACTTTCAAAATTTTTATTTGTTCGAATATGTAAATAAATAGCGAATATGGTCCAAGTAATAAATGCCCAAGTCTCCTTTGGATCCCAATTCCAATATGATCCCCATGCTTCATTAGCCCATACTGCTCCCGAAAGAATACCTACGGTTAAAAGGATAAACCCTAGACTAATAATACGATAACTCCAACGATCCAATTGTTGAATCAATTGATACCTGTAATAATTTTGAGACGAAATAAAAGAAGTGTTTCGTAAGACATTGTTTCTTTCGTTCACGTATTGAATCTCACTAAAGTAAACTGACTCATTTTCTAAATTATTGCTTTTACTAAAAATCCTTATGAATTTTCGAAATGTAATGACTAGAAGAGCTAGTGATAATAATGATCCACACAAAAGAGCTGCATAGCTCAATACCATCATACTTACGTGCATCATTAACCAATGGGATTGGAGAGCGGGTACTAATATCGCGGATTGATGCATTTCAGTTAAAAGACCCGAAGTAGCAAAACCTTGAGTAAAAATAGCACTTGGCGCGGTTATTGCGCTTAAATGGTTTTTATGTTTTTTAAAATACGGAATAATATGAATAATGGAAAAACTCCACGAAAGAAAAATTAATGATTCATATAAATCACTTAATGGTAAATGCCTCAAATACATCCAACGAGTAACTAATAATCCTGTTATGCAGAAAAAAGTAGCTATCATCCCCTTTTCTGACGAATCATCTAGTCCTACGATTTCATCGACTAATAAAATTATCAAATGAATTGTAATTACAATTGAAACGATCGAAAAGGATATATGAGTTAATATATGCTCTAAAGTTGAAAATATCATAAAAATTATTAAATTAATAAGGGCGTCCCTCAATTATAGGAATTGAAATCTGGAATTGGAATTGAATTCATTATAGGACTTACTCTTTTAGAAGATGCCATGCCGCCACTCGGACTCGAACCGAGATGCTCTAGCACTGCTTCCTAAGAGCAGCGTGTCTACCGATTTCACCATAGCGGCTTATTCGAAATCATAATAACCTATTTTTATTCAATCGTCGAGCTTGAAGGAGTTAATTCAATCCAATATTTTTTTTTAGGAAACCATTCAAATTGATGAATAAAAACTTGTTTAAAAATTAGGGATTAAAACGTTTTCGTTAACGTTAATAATATTGATTTTTCTTATTATTATCTTTTTATTTAGTTATTTAATTTAGTATTTTTTTATTTAGTTATTTAGTATTTTAGGATGTCAATTTTATTTAACTGAACTAACAATGTATTTTTTCGTAGACTATTACTTTATGCTCTCCTAAAACTAAAATGTAACAGTTGTAACTATATAATTTTTACTTCAATCCCTGGATATAAGTAAAAAAAATGTTCTGCCTCGTTTGCATTTTTTAATGATTAATTTCTTTTATCATTTATTTTATTAATCTAAAATAAAAAATTCATTTTATCGATTAATAAAAAAATTGAATTTTTATATAACACAATTTCAGCGATACACTCAAAAGATTTATGTAAATATTTGCATAGTTAGGTTGCGTTAGGATTTTTTGTTGTGTAGAGAATTTGCGTTAAGATTTAGCAAACCCATTAAGTTAGGTATTTGGGATGGTCGTATCAATCATATAAAAAATTTCGTATAGAAATTGTACCGTACTTCAAAATATTTTCTAAATTTTTTAATTAATAATTAATATATATATATTATATCTTGATCGATCTTCCAATCGAAACATAGGATCTAAAATAGATCACTCAAAATTGGCTCATTCGTCATATAACTACCTAAAAATGGAAACGGGGCTTTTATTAATATTAATTAAATTGGGTTTAAGGAATTTATATAGTGATAATAATTTCTAAAACCCAAAATAATGGTTTAAAAGATTATAAAAAACATTTTAAACTTAATCAATTAGTTTCAACGACCTCTTCTTTATAATATAAAAATAATATAAAATCAAAAATATAACTAAAAAAAAATTCTTTTTATTATTGAGTAAGGGCGATGGGGAAAGTGATAATCCCCATCCGGAAAATGATAAAACATACTAAAATGAAAGGCGAAACCTTGCGCTTGCGTTTACCCTTTTTTCAAACAAAAAAGTACCATTCATTTTTAGAATTCAGTAGACAACAGAATTCTTATCTATATCAGAAACGAAAGAAAAATTTGGCTTCAAATTAAAGTAAAACAAATTCAATTTTATATTCGTTTTAAATTAAAACATTATGAGACTAATTCTTTTTTATTTATTTTATTTTTAATGTATATTGTTTATATTGTAATTTATCTTATATATTAATATTTATTCTTTTACTATACTATTATGATGTTAATATTAATTATAATTGATAAATATTATTTATCATTTTTATAACTTATAAATCTTATAAATAAACTATAAACAAAATTATATTACTTTATTAGTTATTAGAACGATTCAGATTATTTATTTGTTACACAAAAAAAACTTTTAGAACTCCCGGTAGAAAGAGATTTCGCTAACGAAAAAGCTTTCAATGCTGCCCTATATCCCTTCCTTTTCCAAATATTTTTACGAATACGTTTTTTTGAAATAGAGGTGCGCTTTTTTGGAACTGCCATTAAAAAGTTATAATAGGTTTTTCGGTTGGATGTGAAAGACATCTATTGTTCAAAATCAATTGTTCTTTACTATTCTCTATCTATTTTTTCTCTAAATTAGACTCCAAAAAAAAAGGGGGGGTTAAAAATCACATAAAATATTAATAAGAACGATAAGGTACACTATGCCAAATAGATTGAAGTTGATAAAATAAAAAAAAATAATACAAAAAAAAAAAAAAAAAAGAAAGATTGTCCGTTTCGTTTTCTTTCTATTTTCGTCGTGTTACATTTATACATGTAATAAAAAAATCTAAAAGTTTAATAACCCAACCCTTCTCCCGCTTAATTAAAAAAAAAAACTTTAATAATTTTTTCTATAAACTTTAATAATTTTTTCTATTATATTAATTAATTAAATATTAATTAAATATTAATTTAATTGTTCAAGCTCGAAGAAAGAGTCCACAAAATTTTAATTATCAAATGAGACTAGTAGTTAATCTGTTAAAGGATACAAAATACATAATTTAAAGGCATTTTATTTGCCCCCTTTTTTTTTTTCCGTAAAATTAAAGTGTTGGATATCATAGCATTTCCTACAAATAGCTTTTATTGTAATGGAAGACAAACAATGAGTTACAAAACAAATTGGTTAATGATTCTAAATAACCGAATTACAATAAATAGTTTTAGTTATGGGCTTTATGATTCATATCAAATACTGTTTTTGGTATAATTATTTATCCTTGTTCTATAGATATAAAAAAATTATTGTAATACGTAATAATTAAAATGAAAATTCTAATTTTCATTTTTTATCTTCATAAAATTTTATTTAAAAATTTGAATTTAATATTAACAATTCAGTATTAATAAAATTAAATACGTATTTATTTTTCACTAGTGACTTATTTATATCATTTGACCAATTATAACCTCTTGATTTTAAATATTTGAAGTAGTTTGGAAAGATTCAGAATAATTAAGGCTAGAAAATTCTATTTAAGTTTTATTTTATATATCTTAATTTTTTTTATTAACCGACCCCTTTCAAAAGAAAAGAAATAAGAACCGGTGACTCAGAAACAATTAATTAAGATAATTTTTTTTTTTTTTTTTTTTTTTATGGAATATACATATCAATATTCATGGATTATACCTTTCATTCCACTTCCAGTTCCTATCTTAATTGGAACAGGACTTCTACTTTTTCCAACGGCAACAAAAAATCTTCGCCGTATGTGGGCTTTTCCTAGTGTTTTATTATTAAGTATAGTTATGGTTTTTTCAGCCCTTTTTTCTATTCAGCAAATAAATAATAATTCTGTCTATCAATATGTATGGTCTTGGACCATCAATAATGATTTTTCTTTAGAATTTGGCTGCTTGGTTGATCCACTTACTTCTATTATGTCGATATTAATCACTACTGTTGGAATTATGGTTCTTATTTATAGTGACAATTATATGTCTCATGATCAGGGATATTTGAGATTTTTTGCTTATATGAGTTTTTCCAATACTTCAATGTTGGGATTAGTTACTAGTTCTAATTTGATACAAATTTATATTTTTTGGGAATTAGTTGGAGTGTGTTCTTATCTATTAATAGGTTTTTGGTTCACACGACCCAGTGCCGCGAATGCTTGTCAAAAAGCGTTTGTAACTAATCGTGTCGGGGATTTTGGTTTATTATTAGGAATTTTGGGTTTTTATTGGATAACAGGTAGTTTCGAATTTCGGGATTTGTTTGAAATATTCAATAACTTGGTTTCTAATAATGAAGTTAATTTTTTATTTGTTACTTTATGCGCCTCCCTATTATTTGCCGGCGCTGTTGCTAAATCCGCCCAATTTCCACTTCATGTATGGTTACCTGATGCCATGGAAGGGCCTACCCCCATTTCGGCTCTTATACATGCCGCTACTATGGTAGCAGCAGGAATTTTTCTTGTAGCTCGGCTTCTTCCTCTTTTCATAGTTATACCTTACATTCTAAATCTAATAGCTTTGATAGGTATAATAACATTATTTTTAGGAGCCACTTTAGCTCTTGCTCAAAAAGATATTAAGAAAAGCTTAGCTTATTCTACAATGTCTCAATTGGGTTATATGATGTTAGCTCTAGGTATGGGGTCTTATCGAGCTGCTTTATTTCATTTGATTACTCATGCTTATTCGAAGGCATTGTTGTTCTTAGGATCTGGATCAATTATTCATGCGATGGAAGCTATTGTTGGATATTCTCCAGATAAAAGTCAGAATATGGTTCTTATGGGCGGTTTAAGAAAACATGTACCAATTACAAAAACTGCTTTTTTATTGGGTACACTTTCTCTTTCTGGTATTCCACCCCTTGCTTGTTTTTGGTCCAAAGATGAAATTCTTAATGATAGTTGGTTGTATTCACCTATTTTTGCAATAATAGCTTGGTCCACAGCAGGATTAACTGCATTTTATATGTTTCGGATCTATTTACTTGCTTTTGAAGGACATTTAAACGTTTATTTTCAAACTTACAGTGGCAAAAAAAGCAGTTCGTTCTATTCAATGTCTCTATGGGGTAAAGATAAAGAAGGACCCGAAATTATTAAAAAAAATTTGCGTTTATTATATTTATTAACGACGAAAAACAATGAAAAAACTTCTTTTTTAAACACATATCGAATTAATAGTAATGAAAATAGTAATGAAAATGTAAGAAGCACGGTGCAGCCTTTTATTAGTATTACTCGTTTTGGCACTAAAAACACTTTCTCATATCCCCATGAGTCAGACAATACTATGTTATTTCCGATGCTTGTATTAGTTT